ATAGTTTTTTCAAACTAACGGGTCTTTTTCTTTGGTTCAATAAAATTGACTTAGGGAATCGACAACTAGGCCATATACGATATAGAGTAATAGCAAAAAAATTACGATATTAGATAGGTGTAAAAAAGGAAAGAGATCGAAAAGATCTTTTTCCTAAAGTTCTCTTTCGTCCACTTAATATCATACCTCTCCTCAACCAATATTAGATTTCTATCTCATTATTCAATAGTTCAAGTTCAATATTCAAATAAAAAAAGAATTAAAATATTCAATATGAATGCCTGTATTTAGGACGTGTGATTAAATATTAATATTAAATAATTTTAATATTAAATAATTAAATAAAAGAATTAAATATTATATATAAATTAAATATTATATATAATATAATAAAAAAAATATATAAAAAAAAGGGCAAAGGATTCCCATTTCAGTTGTTTTATTCAACGATTGACCAAACAAAAATAGTAATACAATAAATAACAAATTGTATGAACTTAGATCAATAAAATAATAATATTTCTATGCAATGATTTGGACTAACCAATTTGTCCATTTAGATTGGATACATTGGAATAATGATAAAGAAAAAAAAAAAGAATTTACACAAAAACCTAATTCATAAAAAAAGGGTTGGTTTGGAGAGGGTAGGTATATGTAATTGAATGGCTATAAACTATAAATAAGTCAACTCTTGTAGATATTTCGATAATTGATTCTCGAATCCGATTGAATCTAAGATGAATGCTTGGTTTACGTTATGGAAGAAAGACACGTATATGTGATATTAGATATTGCTGATTCTATATGAACTAAAGAGATATTTTATTTGCCACCCGCCTCCTATGAATTTTGGCAGGGATTCTAATAACAATAGAAGCCCTTCCCTTTCCGTCTCCTTGTGGCTGTGAATTGACTAAATAAATAGATGAAATTAAGAGAAGGGTGGACGAAAATAAGAGTTCGGAACCAAGAAATGGAAGATCGAAAGTCGTCTGGATTCACAAAGACTCTGTGGATAGAAACATAAACTAAAAAAAATAGCTTGAATTATGCACTAATACTATTACTTCATAATTTAACTCGAAGTTCTTAGTTACTTCGAAATGCTAGCGACGGAATTATTAAGTCATAATTCGTTGGTTGATTGTATCATTAACCATTTCTTTTTTTGGTACGAGGGAACTTATCATGAATCCACTGATTTCTGCCGCTTCCGTTATTGCTGCTGGGTTGGCTGTAGGGCTTGCTTCTATTGGGCCCGGAGTTGGGCAAGGGACTGCTGCGGGTCAAGCTGTAGAGGGGATCGCGAGACAGCCTGAGGCAGAGGGAAAAATACGAGGTACTCTATTGCTTAGTCTAGCTTTTATGGAAGCTTTAACAATTTATGGACTGGTTGTAGCATTAGCGCTTTTGTTTGCGAATCCTTTTGTTTAATATTGTTTAATATGAAAAATCCCTATTTTATTGCCTTGAACTAATTCTTTCCTTTTTCTAATTCTTTCACTCCTACACTTACTTATTCGTTGACAAAATAACCTGTGGGAAGGTTTGATTTGTGGATGAGAGATTAGTATACCCATTCCCTTTCATCCTTCCCCTTCGGAGTCCAGGGGAAACTAAGGATTGCCACAAGGGGGATAGTTCACATAAATCAAATACTATTTTAAATTAAAAATAGGAAATAAATAAAAAATAAAAAAGAGGGGCGAAGTGATACAAAAAGAACTCTATTCTATTTTTTAGTCTATCTATTTAGTCTATAGGAGATCATATGAAAAATGTAACCGATTCTTTCGTTTCTTTGGGCTATTGGCCATCTGCCGGGAGTTTCGGGTTTAATACCGATATTTTTTCAACAAATCTAATAAATCTAAGTGTAGTGCTTGGTGTATTGATCTTTTTTGGAAAGGGAGTGTGTGCGGGTTGTTTATTTCAAGAATATGTTGGATCCACCCAGCTGTACCTTTTTCGTTATAACTAGAAAGGTGCACGATCTCACGAATGACTTCGGAAAAAATTAAGAGATTATGGGTAAGAACCATAGCATTTCGTGATTCATTGGTAATTTTTTTTTATTCTCTATCAACCAATAATGTGTGGCCATTAATATGAATATGGTTAAAGCAAACTGTTTGAAGTCTAGACGCGGCGCGGTACTCTTTCACCCTCTATATTAACATAGAATGTTAATATAGAGATGGTTCAAAATGAATATTTTATGGATAGAGAACACTCCTATTCATAAGGTTTTGAACCGTTATTGTTATTGTAAAAATGGGTATTTCCCCCTTTTATCCAATTCCAATGCTGAATCGACGACCTATGTAGAAGTAAGAAGAGTTTTTTGGATTTGAAGAAAAAAAATAAACAACTTTGTTGACAATTACATATTTTTGTCAGAAGAGTCCTCTGAATATTTTGATTTGGCATTTGTTTATATATTTTTTTGCATATGAAAATATGAACAAACAAAGAAGAGAGGATAGGCTCATTACAT